TCCATACATCATACTAGATAGATCTCATATTCATGGAATACAATTCACTTTCAAGATGCCTTGGTGGTGAAATGGTAGACACGCGAGACTCAAAATCTCGTGCTAAAGAGCGTGGAGGTTCGAGTCCTCTTCAAGGCAGAATATTGAGAATGCGCATTGAATGAGCAATTCAATAAGAGAGAAAGGATCGAATCGGTATATCAATACCGACCCGATCCGAGCTCTTGGAATTGGAATAAGTTCGGCAGCGGATCAAGAAATCTTGGCCATCTTCTCTATCTAATGAATGGGGAGTCTGCTTGAAAATCGTCCGCGCCGCACCCACCCACCCCCCGAGTATATGCTTCAACAGGAATCACACAAGGATCCCTCTGGAAAAATGACCGCCCGTAACCCAGCAGATAAAGTACATTATATAGTCCGTTTTAGGGATTGGCGACTTACTCATTCAGTGACTTTGGCACTGGACGCTCCCAAAATGGAGTCGGGGGAATTCAATAATAGACGCCTGCCTTCCTTCGCCTTTCAGGGCCTATCCGAAAGAGAATCCAGTACTTCTTGGTCGTGAATATCTGAACTGGTTGTTCGCTGTTCAAGAATTCTTGTTTAGACAGTTCATACCATCCATACATAGTGTAGTGATCTAAGATTTCAATTCTTCCGTGTTTCAGCAGTAGCATATTGTTCCATGAAAAAATTTTGCATGTCATCCGGGAAAAGCCATCTTTTTCTCACCAATGTCTTGTGCATTTGATCCAATAGTGTTCTGTTAGATAGGAACAGATTTGATAAATACTGATAACTCTCGAATAGAGTATTAGAACGGAAAGATCCATTAGAACTATTGGTTCTTCTAAGCCATCTCCGGCGATGATTCAACCCTTCGAAGCGCTTTTCTTGCGTCTCCTCGAAAATCCAGCTTTTTCTCATAGATTTGATTTCGGAAGTAATAAACCACTTTAATATCTCTTCATCTGCATCTGCAAAGAATTCTCGATGTGAAAACATAGAGGCAAGGGCCGGATCTTCGGATAGGACAAAGAATGGATTTCCAGGGTTCCAAATGAATTGGCTTATTCGAAAAAGGACTTGTTCTTTGGAAATTCGAATTCTAGCTCGTGTCAGGTATATACTCTGCAAGAACGCCTCGTAAAACTTATCACCGACTTCATAATTAAACCTGTCAAATTGAGGTTCAAACCCATCGTTATCTTGATCGTCAAGCTTATAATACACACCCCTTTCTTTCTTTTGCTCATCCGCTTCAAGAGGATTAGGATTCGGTTCATCTTCATCATAATACGAATCATTCTCTTGATCATTCTCTTCAAGCTCATCCTCTTCATAGTCCGCAAGAACGAACTGGATCTGCTTGGCCCAAAATGAACTGGACCAATAGGGAACTCCCAATTCATTGTCATTGGTCCTTTCGACCCAATCAAATAGAAAGCCCCAAGGGGACCATATTCTAGGAGCCCAAACTATGAAATTGGAGAACACCTTCTGCGGGTTGACTTTTTCCCCCGCTACAAACACCTCCTCCGATTCATAGATAAATTTCTGATCAATCATAGATTGAAATCCATTTTGTATCATATCTGAGGGATTCCTTGGTTCGGGCCGAAGAAGCAATGGCACTCGATCCTTATCAAACTGACTGCAATCTTTTTCTGTCCGTGAGCATCCCTCTAGATCTGTCCGTGAGAATCCCTCTAGAATGCCTTCTATTTCTAATAGGCCATGAACTAGATCAAAATCATTCTCAACGAGTCTACCATAAGCGATCCTATTGTTTTCCTCTGGTTCGGGTGGAGACCAAAGATCTTGAGCGACCGATCCGGCAGAACAATTCAAAAGATAAAGAAGTATCGTTAATTTCTTCGTGCTCATTCCAAGTTCGACGTACGAGCTGTACAAATAAAAATCCCCTTCGTTACAGAATGTCTTCTGCAAATAGATAGATATCGGATCTATGGGGCAATTATTTAGAAGTAAATTTTGTACGACAGCCCTTCCTATCTGATAGAAAAGGAGCCGAGAATTCTGAACCGGTATTAGATGGGCTCGCAAATCCCAAGTTTGTCTATGACGAGCGAATCTAATTGTATTTTCGTCTATAATTGATTTCCCATGTGAAATACTAATCGATAGGGCCTCATTGGTAAGTGCTATAAGATCTTGTGCATTGGAACCCATGGTTATGGCCGCGAATCCATTAGCCTGGAACGCTTTTTTTTCCAAGCGAAATCCCCTAGTATATGAAAGAGTGAAAAATTGCTTTCGTTGTTGTGGAATAAGAGGCCTTCGTACCTTAATGCACGTATCTAATCTATGCGGAGCTATTAGAGAGGGATCCACGAATTGGGGAAAATGGGTCGAAGCAATAACAAGACTATTTCCAGTGGAAGATCTTTCACAATCCCAGGAGAGAAGGTGCACTAATAGCTCGAGGGAGAAGGAACCCGAATCCGTAAAATGCAGCTCATGAATGTTTGGAATC